AGAGCGGTATTTGCCAGAGAATTGGGAGTTCCTATCGTAATGCATGACTACTTAACTGGGGGGTTCACCGCAAATACTAGCTTGGCTCATTATTGCCGCGACAATGGTCTACTTCTTCACATCCATCGCGCAATGCATGCAGTTATCGATAGACAGAAAAATCATGGTATGCATTTTCGTGTACTAGCTAAAGCATTACGTATGTCTGGTGGAGATCATATTCACGCTGGTACAGTAGTGGGTAAACTGGAGGGGGAACGTGAGATGACTTTGGGTTTTGTTGATTTATTACGTGATGATTTTATTGAAAAAGATCGAAGTCGTGGTATTTTTTTCACTCAAGACTGGGTCTCTATGCCAGGTGTTCTGCCCGTGGCTTCAGGGGGTATTCATGTTTGGCATATGCCTGCCCTAACCGAAATCTTTGGGGATGATTCCGTACTACAGTTCGGTGGAGGAACTTTAGGGCACCCTTGGGGAAATGCACCCGGTGCAGTAGCTAATCGGGTGGCTTTAGAAGCATGTGTACAAGCTCGTAATGAGGGACGTGATCTTGCTCGTGAAGGTAATGATATTATTCGTGAAGCTTGCAAATGGAGCCCTGAGCTAGCCGCTGCTTGTGAAGTATGGAAAGAGATCAAATTTGAATTCGAACCAGTGGATAAGATAGATAAACAGACAAAATAAGCGCGTATAATTCAGCAATTCCTGTTTGTTCTCCTAATTTATTGCAATGAAACTTGGCCCAATCTTTCTTTTTTTGAGGAAAAGAAAGATTGGGCCGAATAAAGAATAAACATCTTATACTAATCCTATACTATGAACTATGAGGGTCTTTGTGTATTTGCATATATCTTTTATATGTACAGACCTTACGATATACAATACGATATACAAGTATATACAAAATCTAAACATAATAAGATAAGATCGAAGGAAGACTAAACAACTTATCTATTCTATTATTTATTGTTGGAGCCATAGGCTGAATTATGGATCCTTGGGATTGGATTGGTGGATCATTTTATTCAAGCCAAGGGAAGGATCCCTTCTACCCCTATCCTGTATATTGTCTTTTTCGTTCCCTGTTGTAATAGAAACTCTTGACTATATGACACGAGATTCTACGAGACGAGAATGCATTTTTAATTTATGGGAAGAAACAACTATGTATCTTTTTGATGAGAATTGAAAGTTTTACATGAGAGAAACCTGTCTTTATATATCTTTTTTTGAAGAAAAGATTCTATCATAATCACTATCATAATATTGAAATGATTCACCGGATTCCTCAAAAGGAGAATCCTTTCTTTTCAAGACTCGCTCGTTTTTCATTAACAATCTTAATGATTGGATTATATGCTTCATTTGAATTCTGATGAGAAAGAAAAAGAAAGAAAAAAGAAAGAGTAAAATGATTTTTTCTTCATCGAATGACTATTCATTTATTAGTATTAGGTTTTCATAAAATAGGGGGCAGAAAGAATCTATGGAAAAATGTTGGTTCAATTCGATATTGTCTAACAAGAAGTTAGAACATAGGTGTGGACTAAGTAAATCAATGGATAGTCTTGATGCTCTTGGACATACCAGTGGAAGTGAAGAACCTATGAAAAATGATGCGGAGAAAAAGATTCCTAGTTGGGACAGTTCTAGTTTCAGTAATATTAATTATCTAAATTATTTATTTGATAGCAGGAATATTTGGAGTTTGATCTCTGATCATACTTTTTTAGTTAGAAATAGTAATGGTGACACTTATTCTGTATATTTTGATATTGAAAATCAGATTTTTGATATTGACAATGCTAGTTCTTTTTTGAGTGAACTAGAGATTCTTTTTCCTAGTTATTTGAATAGTGGGTCTAATAGTAGTAATTACTACTATTATTATTCCATGTATGATACTCAATCTAATTGGAATAATCACATTAATAGTTGCATTGATAGTTATCTTCGTTTTGAAATCAGTCTGAATAGTGACATTTACAGTGGTATCGACAGTTACATTTCTAGTTTCATTTGTACGGAAAGTATAAGTAGTATTGAAAGTAGAAATTCTAGTATCAAAACTAGTAGCAGTTATTTCAATATAAGAGAAAGATCTAATGATTTCGATATAAATACAAAATACAAAGAGTTATGGGTTCAATGTGATAATTGTTATGGATTAAATTATAAGAAATTTTTTAGTTCAAAAATGAATATTTGTGAACACTGCGGATATCATTTGAAAATGAGTAGTTCAGATAGAATCGAACTCTTTATTGATCCTGGCACTTGGGAGCCTATGGATCAAGATATGGTCTCTATGGACCCCATTGAATTTCATTCAGAGGAGGAACCTTATATAGATCGCATCTCTTTTTATCAAAGAAAAACGGGTTTAACTGAAGCTGTTCAAACGGGCGTAGGTCAACTAAATAGTATTCCCATAGCAATTGGAATTATGGATTTTCAGTTTATGGGAGGTAGTATGGGATCCGTAGTAGGTGAGAAAATCACCCGTTTGATCGAGTATGCTACTAATCGATCTCTACCTGTCATTATTGTGTGTGCTTCTGGAGGAGCACGCATGCAAGAAGGGAGTTTGAGCTTGATGCAAATGGCTAAAATATCTTCTGCTTCATATGATTATCAATCAAATAAAAAGTTATTCTATGTATCAATCCTTACATCTCCTACAACTGGCGGAGTTACAGCGAGTTTTGGTATGTTGGGAGATATCATTATTGCTGAACCTAATGCCTACATTGCGTTTGCGGGTAAAAGAGTAATTGAACAAACATTGAAAAAGACAGTACCCGACGGTTCACAAGTGGCTGAGTATTTATTCCATAAGGGCTTATTCGACCCAATCGTACCACGTAATCCTTTAAAAGGTGTTCTGAATGAGTTATTTCAGCTACATGGTTTCCTTCCCTTGAATCAAGATTAAAAAAAGATTTTCAAAAAGATTGAAATTCTTCATTTTCAAATGGAAGTATAGCACTAGCTTCAGTTATTTTTCTTTGTAGCGAATAAGCATTTAGTTCATTAGAATGAAAAAAACAAAACTAAGAAGATGGTGTTTTCTTTGGGGACATCAGTTATAAGTGTAGTAAGAGTCAGAAGTTTTGGATAATTACTTTTTGCCCCGGATCCTTTTTTTATTCTACCTCTCTTCCTGATTAGAAATAAGCATCCCTCTATCGACAAGATAAAAAAGGATTGATTTCTCCTTCCGAGAAATCCGGGAAAGAAAAATGAATTTCTTCGTCCTTTTGACATATTCATATATAGAACAACGAAAAATAGATAAAAAAAGATATCGAAAAAATGAAAAGAAAATAATAAAAAATAAGAAATCTCAAATCAAATAAATAAAATAGAAATATTCAAATAACAAATAATAAGAATATAGAGGTTCTTTCTATTTACCGAGAATCCCCGTTTTTCACTAGGAATCCCTGTTTGTTGGATAAGATTGGTTAAAGTCGGGAACTCATAAGAAACTCTTTTCTATCTTTCCTTTCAAAAAACCTTTTTTTGTTTTGAAAGGAAAGATAGAAAAGACGATGAAGATAAGGATGGGAGAAGAAGAATCCAATTTATGAAAGCGGATTCTCATACATATTCGTGTAGAAAGAGGAATAGGTACACTTCATTTAGTTCTACATTCGTTATTGATTCTGAAATACTTCATATTAAAATTATCTTCATATTCTTTCTAATAGATAGACTTATCATAAGATATCTTTATAATTAGAATTTATAATTATAATAGGTACAAATATGAAATCGAGGTACCCATTCTATGATAGATTTGAACTTTCCCTCTATTTTTGTTCCTTTAGTGGGCCTAGTCTTTCCGGCAATCGCAATGGCTTCTTTATCTCTTTATGTCCAAAGAAATAAGATTGTCTAAATATGATGGGACCAAATCTCATCAATTTCTTTCAACACTGGATCATCATACAGATGCTTTTTTAATGTAATATGGTAGGATATATGATATGTGGCCTTTCCGAAAACAAATGGAAGAGTGGTTTTGTTATGTATGCCGATGCATAATATACGCATTAATGCATGTATATGCGGTTATAGCTTAAGAAATTAAATGATTAAATTCAAAATGATCAGCAAATCTTTTTTGAAAAATATTTGAAATAGAAACTCAATGTATCTAACCAATTATTCCTAATGGTTCCCGTCGGAATGCTGCTAGTTGATGAAAGTTACTTCGGGATCAAGCAATAAAGTCGAGTCAAATCCATTTGGGTTATTCTCTCAATTCCAATCGAATGCAACTGGATCTAGTATAGTATGAACTGGCGATCAGAACTTATATGGATAGAACTTATAACGGGGTCTCGAAAAACAAGTAATTTTTGCTGGGCCTGTATCCTTTTTTTAGGTTCACTAGGATTCTTAGTGGTTGGAACTTCCAGTTATCTTGGTAAAAATCTGATATCCGTATTTCCGTCTCAGCAAATTCCTTTTTTCCCACAAGGGATCGTGATGTCTTTCTATGGGATCGCAGGTCTATTCATTAGTTCTTATTTGTGGTGCACAATTTCATGGAATGTAGGTAGTGGTTATGACCGATTCGATAGAAAAGAAGGGATAATGTCCCTTTTTCGTTGGGGATTTCCTGGAAGAAATCGTCGCATCTTCCTTCGTTTCTTTCTGAAAGATATCCAATCAATCAGAATGGAGGTGAGAGAGGGTCTTTTTCCTCGTCGTGTCCTTTATATGGAAATCAGGGGCCAAGGAGCCATTCCCTTGACCCGTACTGATGAGAATTTGACTCCACGAGAAATTGAACAAAAAGCTGCCGAATTGGCCTATTTCTTGCGCGTACCCATTGAAGTATTTTGAAATGAACTGAAGAATCAATCTCAGCATGAGAGAAGGAACTTAATGCATCTCAAAAGCAGGAGGAAGTATATGGAACAATATTCATAAAATAGAATATAACTAATCAAATAAAATAGATTTTAAAATCTATTAAGGAGAATAGAAACTATTTGTACACAAAAACTATTTTTTATACGCATACACATGGTGTCCAGCTTCACTCTTTATACTAGTAAAAGGTCTAATAAGCATAGATTCATCAAATATCCTAACATGTCTTTTGTTTTCGTAAAATATAATTCCTCTTTTTAGGCCTTTGAATTGATACCCTATCCCCGCGCTGCGGTTAGACAGTGAAATCTTTCGAATTCGAAATAGAAATAAAAGAATTAAAAGATCCGGTAGGGTTCGTCTTTAAATCCAAATTCTATTCGTTAGTTCAAATGGGTTTTCGAGTCTTCATGGAAAGGAAGAAATGAAGAGGAAATCGGTTACAATTTGCCTAATCGAGATCTCTGGAATATGGAAAGAGTATTTACTTCTTTTTTTTTTCATTTGAAAAGGGCCTTCTTCTATGTTCTATTCTAGATTATTCTAGATCCAAAGACTCAATTCTTACACAAAAACAAAAATAGGAAAAGATCCATAGGTTCGATACCTTGTTCTTGTTAGAGTTATAGGCTCTTGTTATATAACTCGTGCTTCAGAGAAATCTCAGATAGAATCGACGAATGAAACAGGTTCATTAACAATTCACATCACAGATACAGAATGAAAAAAAAGAAAGCATTGGCTTCCCTCCCATATCTTGTGTCTATACTCTTTTTGCCCTGGTGGGTTTCTCTTTCATTTAAGAAATGTCTAGAAACTTGGATTCTGAATTGGTGGAATACCAGGCAATCCGAAATCCTTTTGAATGATATTCAAGAGAAAAATGTTCTAGAAAAATTTATGGAATTAGAAGAACTATTCCTGTTGGACGAGATGATAAAGGAGTACTCGGAGACACATATGCAAAGGCTTCGTATAGGAATGCACAAGGAAACAATACAATTGGTCCAAAGACACAATGAATCTCATTTCCATATCATTTTGCATTTCTCTACAAATCTAATCTGTTTCGCTATTCTAAGTGGTTATTTTGTTCTGGGTAATGAAGAACTTTTCATTCTAAATTCTTGGATTCAGGAATTTCTCTATAACTTAAGTGATACAATCAAAGCTTTTTCGATTCTTTTAGTTACTGATTTATGGATCGGATTTCACTCGACCCATGGTTGGGAACTAATGATTGGTTCGATCTACAACGATTTTGGATTGGCTCAGAATGATCAGATTATATCTGGTCTTGTTTCCACTTTTCCAGTGATTCTAGATACAATTGTGAAATATTGGATCTTCCGTTTTTTAAATCGTGTATCTCCTTCGCTTGTAGTAATTTATCATTCAATGAATGAATGAATAATTCATTAGATCTTTTGATATCAATCAAATCAGAATCTTTCTTCGTGTATAAAGAAATCATTTTAAATCTTACTTATTCTTTATACTTCTACCTTTTCAATTCAAGGTATTCATACTATATTCCACCAGTACAATTCTTTCAGTACAATCAATACAATGGCAAACTCGTGGATAGGGAATTCTACTAGCTACCTATCAAATTTATTGTAGAAATTCCGGAGATCAATGATTGGACCATGCAAAATAGAAAGACTTTTTCTTGGGTAAAAGAACAGATGACTCGATCCATTTATGTATCGATCATGATATATGTAATAACTCGAGCATCTATTTCAAATGCATATCCCATTTTTGCGCAGCAGGGTTATGAAAATCCACGAGAAGCAACTGGGCGAATTGTATGTGCCAATTGCCATTTAGCTAATAAGCCCGTGGATATTGAAGTTCCGCAAGCTGTACTTCCTGATACTGTATTTGAAGCAGTTGTTCGAATTCCTTATGATATGCAACTGAAACAAGTTCTTGCTAATGGTAAAAAGGGAGCTTTGAATGTAGGAGCTGTTCTTATTTTACCCGAGGGATTCGAATTAGCCCCCCCCGATCGTATTTCTCCCGAAATGAAAGAAAAGATGGGCAATCTTTCTTTTCAGTGTTATCGTCCTAATAAAAGAAATATTCTTGTGATAGGTCCTGTTCCCGGTCAGAAATATAGTGAAATCGTCTTTCCTATTCTTTCCCCCGACCCTGCTACGAAAAAAGACGTTCACTTCTTAAAATATCCCATATATGTAGGTGGGAACAGAGGAAGGGGTCAGATTTATCCTGATGGTAGTAAGAGTAACAATACAGTTTATAATGCTACATCAGCTGGTATAGTAAGCAGAATAGCACGTAAAGAAAAGGGGGGATATGAAATAACCATAGTTGATGCATCAGAAGGACGTCAAGTGGTTGATATTATACCTCCAGGACCAGAACTTCTTGTTTCAGAAGGTGAATCCATCAAGCTTGATCAACCATTAACAAGTAATCCAAATGTAGGAGGGTTTGGTCAGGGAGACGCAGAAATAGTGCTTCAAGATCCATTACGAGTCCAAGGCCTTCTGTTCTTCTTGGCATCTGTGATTTTGGCACAAATATTTTTGGTTCTGAAAAAGAAACAGTTTGAAAAGGTTCAGTTGTACGAAATGAATTTCT